CAATTCAGATAGTACAGTAGCTATTCAAAATGCATGTGCTGGAACAAAAGTTCTTTCTGATGTCTTATATGTTCCTAAAGTGACAAAGAATCTCATATAAGTTGGGCAACTATGTGATGATAAGCAAGCAGTGTTCAGTCAAATTGAAAGCGGATTCGTGTATGGTGAAAGACCTCCAGACCAAAAAAGTGATTGGTAGAGGCCACAGGGCATGGGAGACTTGTTTTCATTGGCGATTACATCTACTGATGCTCAGATAGATAGGTACTACTATAGTAGTAGTAATTTGATTCTATAGCATAGAAGTGGAAGGCTTGGTCATGTGTTTTCGACTACATCTTACAAACTAGAACGCCTTCAATTGCTTCCTGCGTCTGCGTTTTCTTCATTCTCTTCTTGGTTTAGCTGCCAGCTGGCCAAAGACGGGCAACTTCCTTAAAAAAATGAAGGTAAAATAAGTGCTGCTCCTCTAGATCGATCTTATTCATTCGTCTTTGTTTTTGATGCTTACCTTTGAAACTAGTAGCTTTAATAAGGATATATCACAGACAACTACTATATAGTTCTAGTTGGGAGCGAGCCTCTCTCGAGAGTTCATATGTTTCAATGAACCAAGTGTGGACGGACGGACCTTTCATTTGTGGAGTGTACCATTCCATCAAGTTCAGGTTCTGATTACAGGTTCACGCCTGCAGCCCTCTTAGTTGTCAGCTTTAGGTAAGTAAGTCAAACGCTTTTTTGCATGAGTCCTGGTCTCGGAAGAAGGATGAGACAAGGAGCCATGCAAGCTCTATCTTCTTCTTTACGTACGTGACGACCTAATAAGCCCTATCCCACGGGATGTAAACCTCCTCTTAAAATAGGCCAAGGCCAGTCAAAGAGGCGCGAAAGCTTTGTGTATTTTCGTTAGACTTTCATTTTGTCCCCGCTGCTTTTGAAAGGTCATAAATCAGCCTATACAATGGGTATCGTCAACGGAAGGAAGATCTATCGTACGTGCGATTAGACAAAAAGCCCCAGATGAATCTTATATATACTAAAGTAGTGAGGAATCCGTATATTGAAATAGGAAAAAAATTGTCGTATTGACCTTATAGAAATAGAAGCGAAGCATCTATTTGTGTCAGAGGTTTTAGATGAGTGGTTTACTGTTCAAGACAAGATCACAATCTGTGGAAAAAAGTAGAGACTATGCAGCATATAGTTAAAACAAAAAAAGCACTCTAGTCTTCGTAAGGATGCATAGTAGCGTTCAAAGAGCACTCTTTGGCCTTGAGACTTGCCCCTTTCTCATCAACATCTAGACTTCGCTCGTTGTGTGAGGTCAGGAGTAGTTTCAGACTGGCTCGGTCATCGATAGGCCGGCCTTCTCCTTATTCATTGGATAGGGCGCGGAGGAGAGTCAAGTCAAGCACTAGTTAGTTGGGGTGCGACGCACCAAAGCAGCGTTCGTTGTACTAGCGCCTTCTTTTGAAGCTAAACAGAGGCTCGAAAGACAGAGTACGTCCGAAGTTGCTGCCTTTTTGTAGTGCGCAAGCCAGAGTGAACTTCTTCTTCCGTTTGTTCTGCGAATCTACACTACAAGCCTTGTCGAGCAGCCAGCTAAAAGAGAGAAGCGTGATGACTCGATGTCCCTGGCGAAAATAAGGGTAGTGGCTACTACTTTTTTTTTTCTTTCCAAAAATAAAGGGTTGGGCTAGACCAAATGACTCGGCCAACAAGAGCTGTTGAAGACTTTTGCTTATTAAATCATTTGAGAACAAAATGAGCAGTAGAGAACTTTCAAACAGAACAAAGAAGCTATATCATCGAATCTCACCGCCAAGAGCAGAAGAAAGAAGAGGTGCTTTCAAGCCAGGGCGCGGAGACCGCTACGCTCAGTCAAGTAACGAAGAAAAACAAAATGGAATGAATGTCAGAAGCAACTGATGAGTGAGAGCGCTACGAAGAGCAAATGCTTTCTCAACACTTTTCACATAGGATGTCCCAGGAAAAAACAACGGCCGAGACTGATAGGCTTGCACTTGCGGGTGCGGGCAGTTTCAAATCAATGAACTTCGTACAGAGCATCTCGGAGGAAGATGAGCAATGTTCACGGAAAAAGAACACTGATTTTGTCCATGTCTTACTGATCAAAAATAAGACCTTTGTGACCGTGACAGATGCTAGGGGGAATAAGAAGACTGGGGCCTCCGCTGGTTGTTTGGAGGAAAGAAAAGGGCGGTCTCGTCTTTCTCGGTATGCTGCTGAAGCAACTGCGGAACATGTCGGGCGATCCGCCAGAAAGATGGGTTTGAAGTCAGTTGTCATGAAAGTGAAAGGATCTACTTATTTCAGGAAAAAGAATAAAGTGATCTTGAGCTGGAGAGAAGGTTTTCGAGGTGAAGGAGTAGGAGATCAATCTCCAATTATGTACATCCACGATGTGACCCAACTTCCACATAATGGATGCCGACTCCCAAAAAAACGTCGTGTTCAAATAGTTCCAACAATTTTTGGATCTCCATTTTCACTTGACAAGAAACAATTCCGGAAAAAATCTGACTCGGAAGGGAGGCTAGACTAATTTAATTGACTGAGCGAGACTCCATCCAACTATTCTGCATCCATGACGCAAAGCCGCGTGAGTGAAGCACCCGTCACAAAGTAGTCAAGGCGAAGTTCCATTGTGGACGTGAGGATCCCGTTCTATTGAGCCTTCCCGCTTATCCTACATACAACTCAGTCAGATTAGGAGGGCTAAGCCTCAAGCTATCACCTCGACGTTTTGAGCTAGCGAGGGCTCAAGCCGTTGATCCTTAAGGGTTCTCGCTCCATAGTGTATTTTGTCATCGCCTTATTGATGACCCGGACTTGCAACTGCGTACCGCTTCTCTACCATCTTGCTTGGTTTTTTGAAAGCTTAGCGACAAGGCTAATGACTCTAAGAGTCAGTGTTGGAAAAAGAAAGAATAGGCTTCGCTCAATTTGGCTCAGGCTAGTTAGTGAGAGTTGTTCCATCAGTTTCATTTCCCGCGGGTCAATGCCGAAGAAAGTCATGGGAATAAAATGGTTCTACCCGACAAAACACAAAGAGATGCACACAACGAAAAGAGGAAGAAGATGACTGTTTTGACACAAAGAACCTGCACGCCCTATCACAGTCTCTTTCTGCTTATGGTCTTTCAGTGACTCATAATGAAGGACTAGTCATCCGAGGGGCAATCTGCACCCCCTCACACTCCCCCTTTCCCTGTCTTTGATCGAGCCTCAGCTCCTTTTTCCCTCACTGCTTCCCATCACTGTGATTCTGCCTCTCTTCCCGCTTTTTTTGGGTTCTGCTCTTTTTCTTTTCTCTCGCACACACCTCTACTCTAGGCAGGCGTACTTGAATCTCTCGTTCATCCTCGAATCTTTGAATGGAAGCGCTGACTGTCCTTCCTGACCTCGATTCTCAAAGATCTATGGACCATGTCATGACAGATCTACTTTGATCTTGTCTGACTCAACCACAGACATGGAAGATTGATCTGAGCTCGTTCAATCAGGGAGGGGGCCCTCTTTCTTCCTTGTTCCAGTGGTGTGGTCTCACAATCCTGTCAGCGAGAGTCATAGTCGTTGGGAAGCAGAAAAGGATTGCTTTTCATTGGACAGAAGGGCTAGGTCCCGAGTGTTGAGTAGCAGGTCATGGTCCACAAGCCAGGAAAGAAGCAAGCAAGGGTTGTAGGCAATCTTTTCCCACTGACTTCATAGAGTCCCCTTCTGAAACCAAGGAAAGAGGGAAGACAAAACCTCAACTGAAAAACCAATTCTTGCCGCACTCCCTTCTTCTTTCACTACAGGCTGCTGGATTCTGATCGACCAATGCCACCCCTGTCTTTGAATAAAATGGACAGTACGTATGCTTGGGTGGTTTTTTCCAGGAGGAGCAGACAAGACAGAGCTCTCATAGTCAGGGCAGCAGGGAGCAAAGACCAAGACAGTCTGATAGCAGCAAGCAGTGGACAGTCAATGGATGGAGAAAGAAGCGCAAGCTGGCTGTCTCTCAACCAACGTAAGAAGGAAGTTGGAGCTAGCTCAACCAGATCAAGAGTACCGCTCATCAATCAATAGGTTTTGGTTAGCAAAACCAGGATAGAAAGAAGCACAGTGCCACAGAGTGAAACTGGTACAGTGGTAGCTGGGTTGAGACCATAGGGAAAAGAGGAAGATAGTGAAACTGGACATGGACAGCGCTCAAGGGTCAATGTGAAATTCATCTTTCAAATAATCTTTCTTTAAAAAGAGCCCTGCATTTCAAAGTCTTGGATTGCGGCAATGGTAAATGGCAGACCAGGAAGCTTTCAAAAGTCGCAGAGGATTACCCCTACCCATACATCATTATTGCCGAAATCCCGGGTAGATGACTAAACATAGCAATGGAAGAAGGGGGGGTTGCTTCTAGCCCCGACTGCAAGAGCAATGAATCATTGGCTTTTCGCCGATGACACGAAAGACGTAGGGGAAGCATCATCCAAGGAAGCTCCTGGTCTCCGAAAAATGCAATATCAGTTCTGCAGAGCCTCTGGAGCAGCAATTCAATCAAGGAAAAGCTCCTCCAAGAAAATAGAGCCCATATAAGAATCCAAGATATGTTGGGCATCAGTGCAGCTAGGAGTGAAGATCTATTCATATAAAGGAAAGTCAGTCCCCAGGAAAAAGACAAGCAAAAAAGCCCTAACATAGTAAAGAAGGACGCGGTCATAGAGAAAATCCAACGAAGAATAATGGAATTGAACTGGAGCAATCGGTACGGTGGCTATCGCTCCCTGGAAGAGTCAAACTGAGAAAGGTGATGCTGGGAAATAATGGAAAGAACCAGGTAGAAGAACGTATAGATCAAATCATGAGAGAATGGTTATGGAACAGCCCGTCTGTTGTGTTGGCAAAGGAAAACGGTTTGCCAACCGGGTGTCGCGGTGGGAGTGTCAGCCGAATGCTCATAGCTAAACCAATTATGGAGAACTCTTACACCTTCGACTCTGTGGTAATAAGGGTAATGGTAGATAAAAACCTTTCGAAGAATGACTAGATGACATTTACTATATAGGCTAAGAAAATAGGAGATGAGTCTTCGGGTGGATGGGAATGATTCAAACATGGAAGATAATTCCATCATGGTTCCTGGAACAGGGGAGAAAATCAATCTCTGGAAACACTCAGTTGTTTGTGGAGAATGCCCCCTTACGGAAGCTTATTGCAAGGAAACAGAAGTGGGCGTGCACTTTCGGTAAGGCATATCTTAAGTATGAAATAGGAGCTTTCTCGCGCGCGCCTTAAAAAAAGAATCAGCAGATGGCGAAATTTGATTGATTGATTTTTGATGCTCCACTACGAGCGTCAGTGGTGTTGTCGAAAAACAAAGTATGCACAAAGTGCATTTCTTTCTTCTATCATTCATTTGATAGACGTGATTCCCCGGAGGCAGGACACACGCAGTTCACTCGGCCTATTCTACTTTTGGAATAGAAGGATTTCTTATGCTAGAACTTCCTGCTCTGCTCTCACGTTCATATACCATACCCATGGGGAAGAGGACCGAACGGAACCTTAGTGGCTGGGAAAGAGAGATCCCGCGGAGAAGAAAAATGGTATTATCTTCCGATTCAGAAAAAGGCTAAAATGGGGGCAAAGTCAACCTAACCGCTTACCTTTTCGTAAGCCGCGCATTTTAGGCCAGGCCTTACTATAACCAACCTCACTGATCCCACTCAATCTTTTACACCGATGTTTCGTACTCTCTCGACCAGGTCATCATAAGAAAATACTGAAAAATCTTTCCGAAGTGAGAGAAGGAGGGAAGGCGCGCTAGCGCGCTACAACTAACAGCCTGCTGAAAAAGGCAAGATTAGCGCGCCTTTGCAACCCTAGTTTAAGTGGACGCGTCCTACCCCAACGTTGTTGTACTTTACTTGACTCTCCCCCGCTTGCTGCTCGCCTCAGCCAGACGTGGCTTATGTAGTGGTCGGTATTCCTACGTGCTCCGACTTCTTGGGCCCCCCACTGGAGATGAGATGACGGGTAACCTTTGGAAACTGTCGTGACGCTTTGGTGACGAAGGTCACCGGGGTGACGATGATACGAAAACCAAAATCAGAATGAGGAAGAAAAAGATATCGTGATGTAAGTCAATGATTCCTTGCATAATAGGTGTTGCTGCGTCTTGAGATCCTAATTGCCATGGTTCCGCAGCATCACAAGGAGCGATTGTGAGGAATCGCCATGAGTTTTCTAGAACAATCATTGTTTTTGATATTCTGTGACTGCTCTGCTCCCGAAAAGATCAAAGAGACTTGGCGTTGGTTTTTCCAACAAAAGAAAGATGGGATTGATTGGCTTGAACATTTGCGGTAGACTGAGGACCCACCCAATAGAAAAAGAAAAGAAAACTACAAGCAACTACATCAACAACCCCCAGTGAACGGCTTCCTTCGGGAAGTTTTAGTGAAAAAAATATACGCTCGTCTTGCTCCAACCCTCAGGCTTTTGTTACCATAGCCACGTCACAGCTCAAGGCGTGTATCGAGTGTACCAAGGCTCTGGCGCGATTTGTCAACGAGTCGACCACTCGAAGTCGCCAATCCAATCGGGCAATAGGAACGAACCTTGTTGAGCCCCATCCGTCCGACCAAAACTTTGACTGCTGGAGACACCACCGCTGTTCACTATGCCGAGGGTAGCACCGAGGAAGGGTCAACGCAGAGAGAAGCGACTATGAAGAGGGTAGCAAAGGGGTAGCCATCAAGCAACGGGTGCCGTATGCGAATAATCGGTCCATTTTTGAGTTTCCGATCATTTTTTTTGTTAACTCTTGTTTTGGGCGGATACTGGAACGGCATTGGTCTCGACTACTTAACATACGATCTTTCTGATTTAGACGAGAGTCCTGCTGAGCAAGTCTCGACAGAGACACTACTACTAAGATCCCTGGCTTGGCTTCCGCTACTAGAACAGAGCAGGATAGGCCATTGCTTCATCAGTCTGAGACTATCGAACTGGACCCTGACATCAGGGCCAATCTTTCTCTTAAAATACGATAATCGATAAGAGATTCGGAAACCCACGCCTTCAAAGCACGCACATCCTTTTTCGAGATGAAAGCCCGGTCGGATTCACTTTCCCAGTCAGATCCATCCACGCTGGACTGACGATAGGGAACTCCAGACCCAATCCGCTCTCTTCCCTCTCGGTCTATGACTCGGGGTCCCTCCCTGTCTGAAGAAGCGTCACGGAAACGGAGTTCGTCCTGTTTAGGGAGCAGCAAAATGAAAGCTCATCGGAGACAGAAGAAGCAGAAGCTAGACCATCAGGAAAGGGCATAGGAAGCTTGCTCTCGACAAAAGCCTTTCTCTTTGTCTGACTCCTTTGACTACTGTACTGGGAACTTTAACGAAACGGGGATGATCGCTTGACTTCTATTCTTGTTGGCTCCCTTCCCGAGACCCGATTGGACTTCTGGGTTCGCTCACATCTTTGTAAAAGAAAGAGTGCGTCGAGCAGGCAGCACCCTATTCGGAGTAGTAAGTAGAAAGACATTGCAAGGAGAACAACGAAGTGCGGTGGAGGGCTTGTGAACATTGGAATCTGATTGATGTGAGGAGGAAAGGCGTTTACGGCGGATCGTCCAAAGCCTGTGTTTTCGACTTCACGATCACCTACAGGTAAAAAAGCGAGATTGTCTTACTTCCGTCATTGTCTTTGGCTCATTTTTCCATTCTCATGAGGATACCTTTAGACCTGAAGAAAGAAGAGCTACTGGCTTTCCCACCAACGAACGAGGCTATGACTCCAATCTGTAAACTTCGTCCTATGCGACTGAATGGTACTGGACTGCTGGTTCCGACACTGGTAGGCTCGCGCATTGAAGGAAAGGGACAGCCAGATTGGATTCGGTGAGTTTGATGTAGCATAGAAAAAGATAGGAAGACCTCTCATTGTTGAGCAAGTGGGAAGCAAGCTTCTTTGTGTAGGGCGACCAGGCTCCACAGGGAGTCGTCATCTCGGATGAGAAAAGTTCCATCATAAGCTCAGATTTGAGGGACGAGGAAAGGCACAGGACTCATAGATAAGGAAAGCCAGGCTTAAGCCAAAAGCCGAAGGTGTACTCATTCTCATTCGCAAAGTGGACAAGCATAAAAAGACGAGGTTTTGTCAACGAGTCAAGATCTACTCAAACTAAAGAGAGGCGAAAGAATGAATTGAGTGATGACTTACTTACAATAACAGCCCCTGTCAAGCTCTCTTGACCAAAGACCATCCTTCTCTCCAGCCAACAAGGGGATTGAAGCCACCAACCAGTGGTGTGAAAAATCAGGGTTGGATTGAACCGCGAGCAAAAACCTACCTGCGCCTCTCGTCCTTCGCCCGCTATGCTTCCTAGTAGGTAGCCCAGCAACAGGTGCACAAGCAGGACTAGGCTTATTGGTCCACTGGTTGTAGCAACAGGAGCTGAAGCAGGTCTTGAAGAGCCTACTACTCGCTCTCGTATGTATATAGCTATCGTCATAGGCGTATATTTGCTGTAACTCCCCTCTGGTTAGCAAGCAACCTTACCTTCGAAAGGGGTCAACGGGCTCCTACTCTTCCTAACTTGACCTTCTCGAGCTGCCTGGCACAAGAGCAAGCGCTATACTCCATCCGCACCCGTACCTGCACCCGCCACAGAAAGAGCTACACAAGCATAGTCACCTTCGAGCGGAATACGCGAGCCCAGTGAGTTGAATAGGAAAGAAAGTCCTCGAGAAGGGATTGATGGATCGTTTCACATATTGGTGGAAAATGAAGAAAACCAGATCTCACTCGCAAGATGCTATGGAGTTTGAAACTATTCCCTTTGACGATTGAATCGTCCCATATTAAGTACTTCCTGAACTGAGAAAAACGATTTTCATGGAACTGATTTTTCACTAACACCGATTCATTCAGTCCCTCACGGGTTAAAGCTTAATCCGGCTATCGTACCAACTTGTAATTATTGTTTTCCTCTCCTACTATACTATAAGAAGGGTCCTGCCCTACATATAAGGTTGTGCGCCTATGTTTTTCTTTTGAAAGGGTCCCCTGTTCGCTATCCGATAGTCTGGCCAGCTTCCGTAGCTTTCCTTATTGAAGAGAGGCTTTCGCTTTGCTTGTAGTCTTCGATTTCAGTGCTGTATGCTTTGCTTGCTCGCTGGAACGGAGTGCTCCCCGGGCCCCGGGGAAAAAGAAAATGGAGTCATTCTTGGACCCGGATATTCTGCCTCCAAGAATGAATCAAAATAGTGAGAATTACGAGCCGACCTTCCCTGCAAACTGATGAGGAGTAGATCGACCCATCCCCTCAAGGAGAAAGACTAGCTGACCCACCCTACCCTATGGAAGGAATAGACCCGACCTGCCATGTTGGATTACCGATTCTTGTTCCGGTTTCCGCGGCACTCAGGCAGTTGCAGAATCTTGCCTTTGACGATCGAAGGTTCTTCCCGTCCAAGACATGCTTTTCTGATCCCAGCAAAGCTACTTGTGAATACGATCCTTCGTCTATCGGCTGGAAGCATGGTAGCCTATGTTTGTTGTTGGCAACATATTAGGGCAAGACGACACCAGCACCGGATTCTCGACATGCCAAATAGAAATCCATCTCCTATGGACGAGGGGTCTCTGTCATGAGGACTTCCTCATTGGGAAGGTCTTCAGAAAGCGTAGATTCATCTGGGACAGGATGTGCCGCCAGGAAATCTGCTAAAGCTTGGCTTGGCCCTTCACTGAGAATAGAAATTCTAGAAAACCTATGATAAGAGTAGAGACCACTTAGCCAATCTCCCGGACAGAGTAGGCCGGGATATCAAGTACTTCAGGGGTCCGTATTAGAGACGAGATGTACTCCGTGTGCTAGCAGATAATGCCTCAACTTTTGTCCGGCGAATACCAAGGCCAGACACACCTTTTTCAAGAGTAGAAGAATGGACCTCTGCACCCATTTGAGTTCTACTCAAGTAGTATGTACAGGGCGTTTTCTTTTCCTTCATCATTGTTCGCCCAGAACATGCTCCTAAAGGAAATTCTTCGATGCGCCTAACATATATAAGGGAGAGCACGATTGAGTGGATGAACCGCCCACCGGACAGTTTCTGCGCGAAAGGGGCAAGATGTGATTTAGGACAAAGCGAATCATTTCAGTTCCTATTCCGAGTCTTCGCAATACCATTCTGGTGTGGCGAATAGGCAGTTGTTAATTGGCGTCTCCCTGGATGCAAAAAACTCATTACGTCTTCATTTCCCCCTCGATCTGAGCGGAGGGTATGGCCATCCACGTCGAAAAGTCGAACTCCTCGAAATAGTAAAATCATCTCTGGTCTTCGGAAAATAGACTCACTGCGAGTATGATGATGAAAAAAAAAAGTTGGAAATATAGAGCTCCTCAAAAGCTGGGATGGGCCCCATACGAGTAGGGGATCGGCACCAGATCAGGAAGTCCTTTGGCTCGTCATGTAGGAGAGCCGGGTTGCCAGCCGATGTTTCGCGGCCAACCAATATTCGTCTCCTGCGGATAAAGGATACTATGTACTATTTGATGGTTGTGGGGTATGAGTGAATGACCGAGGGTGACCATGCTTTCGATGCCAAAGTGATGATGCTTCAGTCTTAACAAGCAGGGCTTGATTGTCGAGATAGAAAACATCAAATAAAACATTTGTTTCTACTCCGGTAGCACATGCAAGACGCATTGATTTCCCAGATTCGTCGGAGATGGAAAAACAACATATCTTGGAGCCATGTCGTTGAGCGAATGAAACCTGAACATTGTGATTCAACAGCTTTTCGACCGAAAGTAGGTTCTTTGTTAGTCCTGGAACAGAGAGGACTCCAGTAGGTCTGGAGCTACGATATCCGATTCTCGACATCACCTATACTTCACATTCCATGGGTTCATCATCGACCCGTGTGGGCAGAATAGTAAAGAGTTTGAAACAAATCCTTCTTACCAGTCACATGCTTGGCTTGAGTATACACACCAAACTAAATTGAGTGAGATGATATGGTTTATCACAAGTCTGAGCCTGAAGGGTATAAACAACCTATTCTTCTGCTGTGGAATCATCATCCTCTGCAACATTCCCATGGGTGGGGTTTCCCCCCGCATATGATTGCTTCCGGTTTTGAGGATGCGAAGGAATGGAGGATGAATATGGTTAGGGGTCATGCCAACACTCCCGTATGGTCATTTCCGCCACAAAGAGAGCACTTCTTCAGTGATCCCATGTTGTTGCCTCGATGTTGAGATTGCCTATCAGTGAGCGCAAGCTTCTCGAGAAGGTCTTAAGGAGATCACGGCACTAAAGATAGGATAAGAATGAATGAGATCACTGCTTGCTGATTGCTCACTTGACGACAGACAAAGATTCATCACAATACCCACTCCAATGCCCACTCGGAAACTGGTACGGAAACTTACGAGACCTTTGTCTTATTATAAAAAGATTTTGGACTGGCAGTGGGTGTTCTCCTTACATGCTATTAAGTGGTCCATCTCTCTTTTATGGCTTTCATACACTGTAGTTGATGGTAGTTCCAAGTTCCATTCATCGAAATTGAAGTCAACTACTGTGCAATCGTCAGGTTAGAGAGGGTTGAGTCGAGTCTGTCTTCCCTATCACGAATTGTTTTGGTAGTCTTGTCCCCGTCTATCCATATATAGGCTTTGTTATGGTCTGGTAATTTTTCGTAGACTTAAGCAAAACGTTGGTAACTCGGGGAGCTGAGGGCCGGTAAATTCAAAAAAAAAAGGGTCCCCTCATTAGCACGGACGTGAGGATCCTCATTCCTTCCTACGCTACAAACTAAATAAGACAGGCTTCCTTATGCCCCAAAACAGAAGCTCTCGTTCGGTTCGATCAATTGATTCTATACATTGAGTATTCGTCGACGGGAGTCGAGTCGCATCTAAGGCCTTTTGTAATGAGTGGTAAATCCCTGCGGTACTTATAGAATAGGATAAGCTTACATTATGGGTTTCCCTAGAGGGTTACCCTGGGCTCGTGTCCCATTGCATTGCCCTACTAATGTTCATTATGTGAATAGGGTCCGGGGGGACGGCCGCTTATCCTAGCTAATATATAGGGGCGAGCTAGTGAGAAAAAATCGCTCGGACCAGTGGCATCTATTTGTTCCGAACATTGCCCCCCGGGTGTTCTACACATGGATAGGTAACCAAGGGAGACCCATGGATACTACAAACGTCGTGGGATTCCCTTCCCAGAACCAGCCAAAAAAGGTGAGCATACTATAAGCTAGGGTTGCTTTGGCGCACCACTCACTTCACGCACCTCGAAAGAAATATTACAAACAATAAGGCGGCTATAAGGAGTTTGCTGGCTCCCTATCTGCCACGCGCTGGAACCGCCGGTGCCAAGGTTATATCTTAAATACGGCAAGGGGGAGTCAGGCAAGGTGTTGCAAAAGCAAAGATTGGCGAGGAAGGGCGTAGCGGGCTGATGACTCTCTATCTCTAACTAGGTTGCAGCCTCCTTTCCGTTCGGGCAAGCCCCCTGCTTTTCAAATCTCGGATAGGTGCACTAACTGATAAATGGTAAAACATAACGGATCATTTTTAGGGAATACAAAATTTCAACTACTCGCTTTAGATCTGCTTCTTTAACGGGTTATTAAACAGGTGCTTGGGACGGGCTTTGTGCTTGATCGGGACGGAATGAGAGGTAACAAACGACCTTTATTTTACGCACCGGAAAGAAACTGTTCCCATTTCCTTAAGGTCACAAGGGGGTGAGTGGTACATTTTTGATTTGTACGTGCTTCAATCTTGACGCGCTTAGATCAGTCACATTTGCTTATGGATCGATGGATCAACTGCCTCTGTCCCTACTGCTGCCGGTCATGCCTTTGCCTCTGCTGGCACGGGATCTCAATGTACATCTACCCATGAATCCACGCCTGGATATGGATAAGTTATTATAATCGACTGGAAGGAACTCATTTCCTTCTGACCTGGAGAATCTGTGACTTGGTCTCATTCGAAAAAGAAATCTCTTAAGTCTACTGTTGGTAGCTTTGCTCCTTGAGGAGGATCCAAGCGAAGGAAAGCTGCGGGCTCGACATGGAGGGGGCTAGGTAAATTCAATCCACTGTCTCTACTCCCACCTCTCTCGCTTCCGGTTCTAGAAATGAAAGGGATGCCGCGCGGGGCCTATACCTCTTTGGGTTCTCCGTTTTGGTCTGTCGCTGGGTGATATACCGAATCAAGCGCGCCCCACCCCAACGTTGTTGTACTTTACTGCACTTTCAACATAAGCATCCGTTGCTTGCAGGATCTTGTTAAAGCAATTCAAGTTCCCGTGGCTTACCCCGACCCTGTTGATCCGAGACCCGGAGGTCGGGACAGAAGCTGAGTCGGAAGAAGCACCAATGTGAACATGGGTAACGGAAATCGAGACAGTAGCGCCCGGAGCGGCTCCGATAACAGATCCAAGATCCGTCACCGAGTAATGACGATCTATGAGCACATGGCAATTTCCTAAAATTGGCATAAACCACCTGCTTAATGTATGAGCTACGCCGAACTCATCTGGGCCGGGGGTTTACGTACTATTTAATTCAACGTATAAACGCATATTCATGAAAAGGAGTGGAGCTGGGAAGTCTATGAGTCACTTCTCCCTTAGTTGCCACTGATCGATTCATCCTTCGGCCTCGGCTCAGACCAACGCTTCATCCATGCGCTTAGTCAAAGATAAGTAGCCGATTCGGTTACCAAACTCTCCCCGCATGATTATCCCTATACGCTCTTACCCCTACACACCTTGTGATCATTCCTATACACCTCGCATGATTCTTTTTCAATCCACCGGCCCGGCCCCTATCACGTAAGGGGGCCCAGATTTACTTAATTGATTTGAGTGCACCCTAACCTTTTATTATTATTCTTATTATCCTACGTCGAGCAATTGTAGAGAGCCCTCCGTATACTGACTTGACTTTCATTTTCGAAAGAAGAAGTCAAGATGGCACAGTTGTGCAGCGTCTACCTCGAGCAGTAAGAACAGAATCGACGGAAGATACAGAACCGATTGCATAGTTGATGAAGGATGCTCGCATCACCTGACCGGTGATATGAGTAAGTTACAGAAGTATGAATGAAGGAAGTGAGGCGGTTGTGACTGCATATACCTCCTTCTATCCCGTGCCGTGAAGCACGTGGGTGACCTCGCGATCTCACCAATGAAAGGGAATTCGAGATTGTTATAAGATGTTTATCATGTTCCAGGAATGAAGAAGAATTGAGTTTCGGTTCCACAAATTACGGCGGCCGAGCATTCGTTATCTTCTCTTTGGGCCAAAAGTGTTAGCGAACACAGATGTTCGTGGTACTCATGGAAGGAATATTAGTTCAAATGTTGTACGTGTGTGTTGTCCGCTGGTACAACATATGTCGACAAGACCCATCGCCATGAGACAGCGGACCTCTGGCATGCTCTATTGGCTCATGTCAGCTATGATCGCCTGAAGGTGATGATGAAGAAAGGGATGGTTTGTGGCCTTCCTTCTCTAGAGATGCGATAAGAGACTGTGTGCGCGGGATGCCTATTGATGAGATAATTGGCAAGAGAGATCTGCGGCTGACTGAATGGCTGCAACTGCTCTTCTGCTGAAGTGAAAGAATGAAGGAGATTCTTGCTGCTGCTCTGATGAGATGAAGATGCCAACGTCTGCTCCAGAGAATGGATGCACCGATAGAGATGTTGATTCCTGCTCGAAACCCTAGAAAACACGACCGACTCGTCGACCATGAAAACAATAGAAATTGTAGAGAGAAGAGAATGATTCATTACTCCATCCCACAGATATTAGAAAAGTGGAGGGCGATCTTCCACTGAAAACATATCTAAAAGGTTGCGATTGGTAGAGCTGATCCCGATCGACATTCATCTTCCGCATTGTTCGCGTCAATCATTTCCTCTCTCCTTCCCCTGTCGCGGAAAAAAAAAAAAAAGAATCTCGTGACTGGTTGTTAGGAAGTTTGAATTTGGTTTCCTTCCTTCTCGAGAATTTGATTTAGAATACTATAGTAAAGTCAACAAAGGGATAGTTGATCAAGGAACTAGTCGACCTCATCTCTTCCTCTGCTACGCTTCGCTAGTCGAGCTATAGTCGTGTACTAGTCGAGTTCATGTCGTTAATGTTGTGCTATAGTCGACAAAGGGAATCGCAGATGGGTCGGCCCTTCCCCGGAAGTGCCCTCCTGCCGCTCTTCCTTACCTAGACACATACTGAATACTGGTAAGCATCTCTTTGCTAAGGTACAAAAACAAGAGAGAAGATCATTTAGTTATAAGGGAAGGGAACGGAGGGACCAGAGCTATTTACTATTTAGTTACTAGACCTACGTAGTAGGTTGGATACAGTTGCGTTAATTGTCCTTCGGGTCTTTATATATAGGTTCTTTTATCGGATGCTTACCTCTTGCTAGTAAAGCTACTAGTGAGTTCCTTTTCTTTTCCTTCCTAAAGATGAAGAAAGAAGCTTGCCTACTACTAAGAATAAGAAGGGCAGGGAGTGGGCAAGGCCGCAGGGTGGAAAGAGAGAAAACCGTGATCTCCGGCTTCGCTCCCGCTTAATTCAATAGGCCACATTTTTCCGCTTCGCACGCAGAAAAGCTCCATCAAAAACGGAGTTGACTCATTTCGCTTCTTCTTCTGTCTATATGGGGCTGGCTCATTCCGTGCTGGAGCACTGCATATCGCAGCTCTCAGAAATCATACTATTTTACCGATGACTAGGCTTAACACAAGACCATAGAAGAGAAGCAGGAATATTTGACTAAAAAAGAAAGCCGGGTTGGATGAACAATTCCTATCACTAACCAGCCTTAGCTATCATACTATAGATAGCTAAGAAGCGAAGCCCATTATTTCCTTTTTTTTTTCCCCTTCGAGTCCTTGTCGCTAAGCTTTCAAAAAACCAAGCAAGATGGTAGAGAAGCGCTACGAAAGTAGCAACTCCGGGTAAGGAACTACGCTAGACGTTAGAAGTCAGGTAAGCTATTGAGCGAAGTTTAGCCCGACAAAGACTTAGCTCATCAAGTCGTTACTCTCGGGTCCCTTGCTTTCATCTAAGTTAAATGAGGGGGCCTCTTCGCTACACTAGCCTTCCGTCGCCGACGGGAAGTGCCAAGGTCGTGTCGAAGTGGCATCGTAACATAAGATCACGCCTGCTTTTAGCTCTGCTATTTGCGGGTTTGATCTCATCTTTAGTGAAAGCAAAGATGTAAAATTGGGGTGTACACTTAGCTCCTCGATTGAGCCATAAACTGGCTATAGGGCGCATAAGTCCAAAATAGGCTGCTTAGTTGATAGGGTAGGCAAGACTAGCGCTCAAAGGACTGACTAGCAGCACTAGCGACAACGAGCTTTGTTTGAAAGTCAGACTAAAGATGAAAAGGAAGAAAAAGTGGAGAGGAAGGAGGGTTGGATGAAGGAAGCAGAGGGAGGCAAGGAAGTAGTAGACATTAAGAAGAGGAGACAACCAGAAGAAGAGGAGACAACCAGCTCCAGCTCTTGGACTATCTAAAATGCGCGTCGCGTGCTCGATCTTGGACAATTTTTGATGAACTGTCACTAAACTAAAAAAGAAAGAAGAGAAAGAACTTGGAGTTGGCGCCTACATAACTGGTTGCTTGCTTACCAAGCCGTCCTGGCAAGCTCCTCCAGTTCGATTATTATTCTTGACTTGACTTATTATTAAGAAAACTACTAACTATCAAAATGAAAGACGATCTAGAATCTACCCAAGAAGATAGAGAGTCCCACATACGAGAAAAGGTCACAAATGGAGTTGAACCAAGTAACATTGCAAAGGCATAATGATAGTAGGGTCGGGATATCCCCGCCCTCCGAACCGGACGTGAGGGTCTCCCCTCATCCGGCTCTCTGCAGGGGAATCTTCACTCACTGCTTCCCCTAATATCCTCCCTTTACCACATCATGGGGGTTTACAGGAGATCCCAGAGGCTCGCTCGGAAAGGCTGCTATACCATACATTATTACTTAACTACAAAGAAAGAAATTAAGTAGTAAAACGACTCACTATAGTAGTCCGTCCGGCTGCTCTTGCTTAAATCATTACTCTTCATTCTCCCGTGCTCTAGCAATTGCGCTCCCTAGACCACTACCATGTAGTTAGGTAGGGACAATCAATCCGTAGTTAAGGGAATAACGGAATGAATGGGGATCCCTATCAATATCAAAATGAAGATTCTTATATAAGAAATCCTTTGTTTCAATATATGTATCTGGTCTGAGACGGTACAGTACTCTACGAGAGGAATGCAATGGGATGGATGGTAGAGGGCTGCCTGCGCCCAAAAGCGATGATTCACTTGTCCCCTTGTCCATAGGGACCTCGTGGCATACAACCGACACGACTCCTGCGTTATAGCCGCCCCTTTCTCTCTTTCTTTTGACTGCCTCGTGGACGGACGAAAGAAGGG